GAGTTCAATCATACCTGCACTTAATAAATGCCTTGCTTGTTTTGTCGAGTAAGTATTCCCCTTTAGCTTTAGCAGTTTGCTATGGGCTGACGCTTTGGCTGATGTAATCACTGAGCACTGAGGTAGGTTTCTTACGCAAGCACTAAGTAAGAAGCAAGGATCAATCAATAGTAAAGATAGCCACGGGCTAAACTGCACAAATTTCATTCTATAGTAATGTCGGCAATTCCGCTGCTTCGGCTCAAAGCGGCGAGAAGGATTCCCAAGTTCCAGTCCAAAAGACTAATTCAATCCGGTGACCTTATCCATTTGGCATGGCTACAGCCAGACAGTCTTTTTATTTTACGTAGGTTTCAAGGGACAGACGATCTGGTGAAAACTACACTTGCATTCCTTCATTGATGTGATGTAATGTTTTCTCGTTTATCGGGAATCGCATAACCTATAATTACCTGCCACTATTGGGCTGAATCGGGTCTCTCCCGTTGGTCGATTGCCCGTCTAGTGAGTTAGCGTTGATACCCCACCAGTCAAGTCAGGGCGGTCAAAATAAATGATATCTGTAAAGTTAGACTCGCTACTAAAGAAAGAAGGAGTCACAAACCTTCAACTCATCGAGGAATGGAATGGATTTCGATTCTATTTGCTCTTGACGCCAACAATTTCTCTAAGACTAAGGACCAGACGATACTGGGATCGGAACTCATTTCCCTCAGTCTTTTACGTTGCTGTCCCCCTTCTCAGATTCCGTGGCACAGACAGATTGTCAAATGGCAACGTATATAAAGAAGTGGCCGGTTCCTCACAAACGGAATAGCTTTCTCGAGTTGCTGTTGCCGAAGCTGAGCTTGAAGAGCGGAGTTCGGCGAGAATACTCTTGACAGGTGGGCATGGAAGCTATCTGCTATGCTATTAGAGGATTTATACCGTAAACACACAACTTCCACCCTGTTGGCTGTAGTTTTAGCTTGTATATGTGAAAAATGAATAAGAAAATCAAGGATATTTAAAGAAGAATGAAACTCTGATCTTTTTCTGCACAAAACAGGGAAAGAGAATGAACTAGAACAAAGCAGATTTGATTCATTCCAGCACTACAAGCATTTTGTTACATGGGAGTACATCCAATAGGAAGCTTACACACACATAGACCAGCCAAACAACTAAACACAACATAACAAATAAAACCAAACAAAGACACTTAACTTAGCATAGGAGTCTATCTCCAGTAAGCATCGGAGTAGACCCCCACTAACAAAAGACAAAGAACACCATACATTAAAACAAACTACTTTGCGTCTACAGACACTTATTTAAATAAAGAGTCGACGGACTAGAAGAGTCTCCCCGGTCACCGAGGGTGGCAGCCCGCACAATGAGCTCTTTTTGTTCGGCGCGGAGGGCCCGAATCCGGTCTTCCAGACCGCGAATGCGGTCCCGGGTCGATTGCATCATCTTTCCTACGACCTCCGGATCGAGAGCAGGCGGATGCTCCCAGAACAGACCGAGCTGAAGCTCCTGTTGGAGCTTCTCGTTTTCCACCTGACCTATTTCTTGCTGAATTGTTGCAAGTCTTCCGGTGATATCCATAAGAGTGGAATAAGTGTTACTGAAAGTCTTTCTTTCTGACTTCTACCTCTCTCTTTGAAAATATAGACTGAAAGAAGCTTCTATTTATAGGCCTTGGAGGCGCCTAACTCTTTCTTATTATTAGTAAAGTTGTCTTAGTTTCATAACATGTTTTAACCCCGGCTTTTCATGAATATGGAACCGGATCCACTAGATTTTAGTGTGCTGAAGAATTCTCTTCGTACTCCAATCCGTACGAAAGGCCCCCTTTCTTTTGGCGTGGTATCGCCACGTGGCTTAATCCCGGATCACTCCTTCAGGAATAGGACACAATAATATAGCGCACATCAGAGAAGAGAGTACCCCCTTTATTATAAGACAGGCCCCCCGCGTCCTTTCTTAATAGATGGAGCAATCGTCACTCGACAGCTCGAAAGCGGATCAGTACAAACCCACGTGATCCATATTCGCTTACGTACCAGGCGTGCTTCGTCGTACCCTGACTACTCCTCTTTCACTGGCTTAGCAGGTGGAAATTTCTGTGATCACCTATGATATATCTGGTTGTTCTCTCTCCTCCTCCTTCTCTAAGCTGGAGCTCCTTCCCTTCCACCTACAAAAGCAAGAATGCAATCTCGAGTACGTCCCTCTTATCTTATATTTCATTAAAAATTTTCTTAGCAACGAATACGTTTTGAACCCTTTCGAGTGAGAGCTAAGGGATATGATTCCCAGAGAGAATTTCAATCTGAAGAAGGCAACTCATCTCCTTAGCAAGAAAGTGAATCCATTAATGAAGCACTACTGACTGATTATACAGTCTGTTTTTCAAGGGAACTCGAAATATCGTAAGTAAGAGAAGAAGAAGAATCTGACGCCCAAAAATCCCATATCTTTCTTGGTTGGACCAACCGGCGAAATCAGTCTGAATTGGAAGAGCAAGAACAAGTCTCTCCATTTCTTTTTTGGGGGAGCAGAGCAGTCAAAGAATGAAACAGATCAAATGATTGTTCTAGAATGGCTATTTGCTCCTTGTGATGCAGCGGAACCATGGCAATTAGGATCTCAAGACGCAGCAACACCTATGATGCAAGGAATAATAGACTTACATCACGATATCTTTTTCTTCCTTATTCTGATTTTGGTTTTCGTCTCACGGATCTTGGTTCGCGCTTTATGGCATTTCCAAAAAGAAAAAAATCCAATCCCGCAAAGGATTGTTCATGGAACTACTATCGAGATTCTTCGGACCATATTTCCTAGTATCATCCCGATGTTCATTGCTATACCATCATTTGCTCTCTTATACTCAATGGACGAGGTAGTAGTAAATCCAGCCATTACTATCAAAGCTATTGGACATCAATGGTATCGGAGTGCGCCTCTTCACGAGGGTGATTTAAGTGCAACGAAATGCCTTAAGAATATGGTTCGCGAAGCATCTGGCTTACCGGTAATCTCCCATTCCCGCCGTCGAGAGACTTAAATAACTATAGCATGCCAGAAACGGGGAGTTGAGATGGTTAGACCTATGCCCCGAAATGCTCCCAGCATAGAAGCCTATGGTTCTGTTGTTGCTGGAGGTACACATCCCTCTTCTCGGTGTGGAGCGATATACGAGAAATAGATGCTCAGCCTGAAATGTCCGATAACGGCGCTGAAGTAGTGAATCTATCGGCCGGCACCATAGCTGTGGCATACAACTTTGGACCTAATGGCCGACCCAGTAACCTTTCGGAATGGGGGATCCCCGTTGGCAACAACCACGGTAGTAGTTGCGGAACTACTGGGCCGGGAGAGGACAACCTCTTGTTCCTGCTCCTCTTTCTTCGCTTCGGGGACGGAGGTCCTACGGTAGGTAACAGCAGGTACAAGCAACTTGACCGAAGGGGACCAGCGCTTCTACTCTTCCACCGAGGAGCCGTTCGCAGCGAGAAGCAAGGGATGTCGTGAACGGTGGGAGGTCACAGAGAATTTACCTATTCATAGAGTGATCCTATGATCGATACAGGATATAGACTATCTCTTTCTTTATTCGATTCTTTTTCTGAAAAGAAAAAAAGAAAAAAAGAAGGGTGACTCAACTTCTCAGCTAGAGTTGGGGGTGGGACTTGTTGGCATAATGCAAGCTGGAACGTGGGAATTCGAGGTCTCATGAACTACGACTAAAAACAAAAACTTTTTTCTTTTTGGACAAACGATCTCAGGTCAGGTCTATGGATGGATCCAGATCTACGGGCCGGCCGATGAGCATAGGGAATCTATACTCGAGCGTTCAACTGGGCCCCTGACAGGATAGGTGAGGAATCACTCTTGATCTATTGGGGCCTACAACTTATCCGAGCCGACTAGCATCCCTTTCCACTGCGCATTTATCGAACAAAGAAGACGACTATAGGATCGAATTCGCTTTCCATGGTGAACGGGTCGTCCCATACCTTCTGCCTGTCTCATATGCAGGTCTTTTTCGGTTCCAGCCCCCCCTCGAATACATAGGGTAGGTAGGACTGGGTGAGAAAGGGTTCCCTGTTGCCAATCAACTTTCCCCGGCCTTCGATTCCCCTTACTCATAAAGGTACGGTCGGTACTAACTAAAGAAAAAGAGTCTTCTTTCTAGGAGTAGGCGTGGAGAGCTTTTTGCGGGGAAACTTGCAAGTACAGTTTGGGGGGAGACGGGCGTCGACCCAACCTTATGAGTATTCGGACTATAACAGTTCCGATGAACAGTCACTCACTTTTGACAGTTATACGATTCCAGAAGATGATCTAGAATTGGGTCAATTACGTTTATTAGAAGTGGACAATCGAGTGGTTGTACCAGCCAAAAGTTATCTACGTATTATTGTCACATCTGCTGATGTACTTCATAGTTGGGCTGTACCTTCCTCAGGTGTAAAATGTGATGCTGTACCTGGTCGTTTAAATCAAACCTCTATTTCGGTACAACGAGAAGGAGTTTACTATGGTCAGTGCAGTGAGATTTGTGGAACTAATCATGCCTTTATGCGTGCGCCCGGAAAGATAGGCCGACTGCTGAGCCCACTCTGGCTCAGCCGCACCACCCAGGGTGCGAGCCATCCGAGAAGCAAGCTATTACAGCGAGCGGCTGGAGCAGTATGGAGCCGAGGAGCAAGGCAGTAGATAAGATAGAAGAAGGGGTCAGGCTCCCGGTGGAGCAGAGGATACGGTTAGGATAACGAACTTGAAACGCGGCGCCCGAGCGTCCGGCGAGCGAGTGGTTAGTGGCCAATAGCGCCCTAGTTGATGGCATTCCTCTCTGCGGCTGGTACTCGAGGAACCACGGGGCACTCCATACAGAGCAAACAAGTCTTAGGGATGAGACGCCCGCGCAAGGACCTCAATTCTCATTAGGAGGTCGAACCAAGGACCTATGGAAGTCGGGGCTAGCCCGTCCCCATGGGCAACAGTGT